CAAAGTCACCATTCCCTTTGGTTTGCAAAACCAAAAAATTATTCTGAAGACCTACAAGAAGATCAAAAAATAAGAAACTATATTAAAAAGTATATTCAAAAGAATATGAGAATATCCCCCGGCGCTGAGGGAATTGCGCATATAAAGATTCAAAAAAGAATCGACTTGATCCAGGTCATAATCTTTATGGGATTCCCAAAGTTATTAATAGAAAGTAGACCACGAGGAATCGAAGAATTACAGATAAATCTACAAAAAAAATTTCATTATGTGAACCGAAAACTTAACATTGCTATCACAAGAATTGCAAAACCTTATGGAAACCCTAATATTCTTGCAGAATTTATAGCTGGACAATTAAAGAATAGAGTTTCATTTCGAAAAGCAATGAAAAAGGCTATTGAATTAACTGAACAAGCGGATACAAAAGGAATTCAAGTACAAATTGCAGGGCGTATCGACGGAAAAGAAATTGCCCGTGTCGAATGGATCAGAGAGGGCAGGGTTCCCCTACAAACTATTCGAGCTAAAATAGATTATTGTTCCTATACAGTTCGGACTATCTATGGAGTCTTGGGCATCAAAATTTGGATTTTTATAGACAAGGAAGAGGAATAATAAAAGTTTCTTTGTTTTTTCCTTCTATCAACGGGTAGAAGGAAAAAGGGAAAACTCATTCATTTTTTCCTACCAATCAGACTAATTATTAATTCTACTAATTCTATAGGGTTGAATAAAAATTCAATTGACCTTTTGATATAATTGCTATGCTTAGTGTGTGACTCGTTGGTTTTTTTTTAGGGTTAAGGTTACAAAAGACCGGCCCAATAGTATGAAAAGCGATTCATCACTTCATATTATCTGGATCTAAAGAACCAGTCAAGATATGTTAAATCAGTCATATCTTTGTAGCAACTGAAATAATTAAACTTTAACTTTTTCAAATTTAAAGTAAAATTACAGAAGAAAGGTGTGGATAAATGGAAGGATGAGAGAAAGAGAGAAAAAAAAACAACATCAATGATATAGAATTCCTATATGGAAGGTCTATGAGTCATCTCATAAAAGACAGTGTAATAAAGCATCAATACTAATTGATTCATACATAATGAAATATTTCATGAATTTCTTTCTTATAGAAGAAAACAAAAAACTCAAGAGCTTCGAGTGAATAAAGACTAAGAAGGTTGACTCAAGAATAAATTGGATTATGAGCTCCATTGTAGAATTCTGACCTAATCATTTAGTACGAAGTGGTGGAAACGAAGGAACCTGTGAATGCAAAATATTTTATTAAACAAATGAATCTTACTAATTCACTAGTTAGGATGGCGAAATTAACCGGAAACCTATTAATCTATTCGGAAAAGTGACGAACAGGTGCTAGGACTCAAATAGAGATTGCAAGAGTAAATATTCGCCCGCGAAAACTTTATTTTTTGAATTGGTAAACTCGTTAGGACGTTAGAAAAAAATAAAAATTTTTCTAAAAATGTTCTAATAGCTATTCAAATAAATTGAAATTATATTTGGAATACTTTTATTCGCAAGGAGCTGGATGAGAAGAAACTCTCACGTCCAGCTCTGTAGTAGAGATGGAATTCCGAAACAACCATCAACTATAACCCCAAAAGAACTAGATTCCGAAAACAACACAGAGGAAGAATGAAGGGAATGTCTTATCGAGGTAATCATATTTGTTTCGGTAAATATGCTCTTCAGGCACTTGAACCCGCTTGGATCACATCAAGACAAATCGAAGCAGGTCGCCGGGCAATGACACGAAATGCACGCCGTGGTGGAAAAATATGGGTCCGTCTCTTTCCAGACAAACCAGTTACAGTAAGACCTGCTGAAACGCGTATGGGTTCGGGGAAAGGCTCCCCTGAATATTGGGTAGCTGTTGTTAAACCGGGTCGAATACTATATGAAATGGGTGGAGTAACTGAAAATATAGCTAAAAGGGCCATTTTAATAGCAGCATCCAAAATGCCTATACGAACTCAATTTATTATTTCGGGATAAAAATGTAGAACGTACAGAAATGAGTCTTGGGTCTTGGGGATGAAACAAAATCACCTATTTCTTTTTTAGATTTAGACAAACAATATTTCTTTTATTTTCTTCATCCTTTGCATTGGAAGAATAGATTCAAAAATTTATATGATTCAACCTCAGACCCATTTAAATGTAGCGGATAACAGCGGGGCTCGGAAATTGATGTGTATTCGAATCATAGGAGCTAGTAATCGCCGATATGCTCATATTGGTGACGTTATTGTTGCTGTGATCAAAGAAGCAGTACCAAATATGCCCCTAGAAAAATCAGAAGTAGTCAGAGCTGTAATTGTTCGTACCTGTAAAGAACTTAAACGTGACAGCGGTATGATAATACGATATGATGACAATGCTGCAGTTGTGATTGATCAAGAAGGAAATCCAAAAGGAACTCGCATTTTTGGGGCAATCCCCCGCGAATTGAGACAATTAAATTTTACTAAAATAGTTTCATTAGCTCCCGAAGTATTATAAAAAAAAGAGATCTGAATCTTTGGGGTATTTGAAGGGAAAGGGAAATAGATTAAGAACTAGATTAATGTGTAGCTTGTATTTCGCGCATATACCTTGAAAAATTGATATTCATAAACCAATAAAAAAAAAAGAAAAACATGTTAATTATATCCAATTTTGGGACGCCAAAAGTTTGAGTTCATCATGGGTAGGGACACTATTGCTGAGATAATAACCTCTATACGAAATGCTGATATGGATAGAAAAAGAGTTGTTCGCATAACATCTACTAATATTACCGAAAATATTGTTAAAATACTTTTCCGAGAAGGTTTTATCGAAAACGTCAGAAAACATCAAGAAAAAAACCAAAATTTTTTGGTTTTAACCCTGCGACATAGCAGGAATAGGAAAAGACCTTATAGAAATTTGTTAAATTTAAAACGGATCAGCCGACCCGGTCTACGAATCTATTCTAACTCTCAACGAATTCCTAAAATTTTAGGTGGAATGGGGATTGTAATTCTTTCCACTTCTCAGGGTATAATGACAGATCGGGAGGCTCGACTAGAAGGAATCGGCGGAGAAATTTTATGTTATATATGGTAATCCATTTAATATCCAAATGAAATCCGAAACCTCTTCCTATTTGTAAAAAAAGAAAAAGAAAGGGGAGTGAGTTGTCTAATATCGTTTCTCCTCCATTAGTTGATACCTCAAGGGGGCTTTACCTGGAATGAAAGAACAAAAATGGATTCATGAAGGTTTAATTACTGAATCGCTTCCCAATGGCATGTTCCGAGTTCGGTTAGATAATGAGGATCTGATTCTAGGTTATGTTTCGGGAAAGATCCGGCGTAGTTTTATACGGATACTACCCGGAGATAAAGTAAAAATTGAAGTAAGTCGTTATGATTCAACCAGAGGACGTATAATTTATCGACTCCGAAACAAGGATTCGAAAGATTAGGTGATTTTTATTCAATACGATTCGAGATTAAAAATTTCAAGAAACTTATTTTCTACCAAGAAGTAGATTCAGAATTAAGATAAGGAATGACAAATATGAAAATAAGAGCTTCTGTTCGTAAAATTTGTGAAAAATGTCGACTAATTCGTAGACGGGGGCGCATTAGAGTAATTTGTTCCAACCCGAGACATAAACAAAGACAAGGATAAAGGGATAATCAGATTCACCAAAGGGCTCAACATACAAATAAAGAATCCGTTTTGACATGAAATGGATATATCCATATATTTCTGACTCATTTTTATGAGATGATACAATATGGCAAAAGCTATACCGAGAACTGGTTTACGTAGAAATGTACGTATTGGTGCACGTAAAAGTGCACGTAAAATACCAAAGGGAGTTATTCATGTTCAAGCAAGTTTTAATAATACCATTGTCACAGTTACAGATGTACGAGGTCGGGTGGTTTCCTGGTCTTCGTCCGGTACTTGTGGATTCAAAGGTACGAGAAGAGGGACACCTTTTGCCGCTCAAACTGCAGCAGCAAATGCTATTCGTACAGTAGTAGATCAAGGTATGCAACGAGCAGAAGTCATGATAAAAGGTCCCGGTCTCGGAAGAGACGCCGCATTACGAGCTATTCGTAGAAGTGGTATCCTATTAACTTTTGTACGGGATGTAACCCCTATGCCACATAATGGCTGTAGACCTCCGAAAAAAAGACGTGTGTAGAAATAAACAGTGAATCTATTTCAATAGAAACAAGAGAAATAAATAATTCAATCAAAAAAATATTATTACTATGGTTCGAGAGAAAGTAACAGTATCTACTCGGACACTACAGTGGAAGTGTGTTGAATCAAGAACAGACAGTAAACGCCTTTATTATGGTCGATTTATTCTGTCTCCACTTATGAAAGGACAAGCCGACACAATAGGCATTGCGATTCGCAGAGCTTTGCTTGGAGAAATAGAAGGAACATGTATCACACGTGTAAAATCCGAGAATGTCTTCCACGAATATTCTACCCTAACGGGTATTCAAGAATCAGCCCACGAAATTATAATGAATTTGAAAGAAATTGTATTGAGAAGTAATCTATATGGAACTTGTGACGCGTCTATTTGTGTTGGGGGTCCTGGATATGTAACTGCTCGAGATATCATCTTACCACCTTATGTAGAAATTGTCGACAATACACAACATATAGCTAGATTGACAGAACCAATTAATTTGCATATTGGATTAGAAATTGAGAGAAATCGCGGATATTTTATAAAGATGCCACATAACTTTCAAGATGGCAGTTATCCTATAGATGCTATATTCATGCCTGTTCGAAATGTGAATCATAGTATTCATTCCTATGGAAATGGGAATGAAAAACAAGAGATACTGTTTCTCGAAATATGGACAAATGGCAGTTTAACTCCGAAAGAAGCACTTCATGAAGCCTCCCGTAATTTGATTGATTTATTTATTCCCTTTTTATATAAGGACGAAGAAAACTTACCT